TCTATGATGATAATGATTGATAAATTAGAAAATCGGACTTCTTCCTTCAATTGGTATTTTTGCTTATCTTCGTATCTTTAAAAAAAACTATTGAACTTAGGAAAGTGTTTTACAAGCATATGTATAAAAAAAGAAAATAGTTTATTTAGCTCTTTCATGCCTACTATAACTAGTTATTTCGGTTTTCTACTAGCAACTTTAACTATAACCTCAGGTCTATTTATTGGTCTGAGCAAAATACGACTTATTTGAAATAAAAAAAATTGCAGTATTCCATCTATTCTTCAGTTCATTAACGTGTCAATTTCGAATTCTTGGTTATTGAGATTTATGGGCAATATAGATTAATATTTAAGGATAGATATTACCTCTCTTTTTTTTTTCTTTTCAAAAAAATTCAAATGATTGAAGTTTTTCTATTTGGAATCGTCTTAGGTCTAATTTCTATTACTTTGGCTGGATTATTTGTAACTGCCTATTTACAATACAGACGTGGTGATCAGTTGGACCTTTGATTAATTAACACCTTGTTAATTTGGCCTCCTGCGGATTAAAGAAAGTAGGAGGTCAAATTCAGATTGCTGTTCTCTTTTTTCCGAAAAATTTTTGACTTACCAAAACAATAACAGAATCACGCTCTGTAGGATTTGAACCTACGACATTGGGTTTTGGAGACCCACGTTCTACCAAACTGAACTAAGAGCGCTTTTCTTATCACAAAAAATAAGACTGTACGGAAAAATATTCTTTTTTTTTTAACTCCACCATGTCTTCAATGCCTACGTTATCAATATTATCATATAAGATATAATATAAATTAAAGATTAGGTATGTCCAATTTGAATTGATTTCAATTGCCCCTTTGTTTGTTATTACTTAGAAGTGAAACAGAAAGAATAGGTAGGAAAAGAATAGGTAGGGATGACAGGATTTGAACCTGCGACATTTTGTACCCAAAACAAACGCGCTACCAAGCTGCGCTACATCCCTTTCAATTGGCCTACAATGTCATTGTAGAGAATCCCCGAATTGTTTTCTATATACGCATTTCATTTTCTTTATTGATTGAGATACCCAACTTATCTTGTCATTTCTTTATCTCATATCATATAACATATAATAATAATGAACTTCTAGACATGTGAAAAATAAAATTGAAAACTCGTCATAAATTTGGCAAATGCTTGGGCGGAAAGGGGTGTATTTTAGTCTTTTAATTTTAATTAATAATTAATTAAAGAAAAGCAAAATCTTATCTATCAAATCCTTGGGGATTTCTAATTGAATTAGGAGTTTCGCGTACAAAACAAAAAAAGTGGCCTTTAATCACATATAAACAATCACATATAAACCGAATCATATATGTATTATCATTATGTATTACAATAAAAATTCTTTATTACAATTCTAATTAAAGAAGGAGGATTTTAAATGCGAAATCTAAAAACATATCTATCCGCAGCACCAGTAATAAGTACCCTATGGTTCAGTTCTTTAGCAGGTCTGTTAATAGAGATCAATCGTTTTTTCCCGGATGCGTTGACATTCCCCTTTTTTTCATTCTAGTTATTAACACGGGGGGTGAGGAAGATTAGAGATACAATGAAATATCTGTGAATACTACCTCCCCTCTTTTTTTATTCGAATAAGTTCGAAAAGAAAAAGAATACAAAGTAAATTATCCCCTCAGTGAACCTCGTAACTTGGGGGCGGGCTTAAAGTAAATTACCTTCAATTAAATTAAGAGAACAGAAGTGCAAATGCGGTTTGGCCAACAGTATCATACAAGATGTTTAACTAAAATGCAAATATTGCACTGCAATTTGAATCGAAACTTCTAATGTAAATTAGACATGGACATGTATTTCGTCGTGTAGAAAAAAGTGCATTTAGTTAGTTGTACACTCCCTGCATTTCACTTTATTCACTTTATTCTATACATTGACTTAGATATACTTAGTATAATCTAATTTAAGATCGCTGTAGTACTTATTTTGACTATATTGGTTGCAACAAAATCTCTCATAATTTCGAGTTAGCCACTTCTATTTTTTTGTCCCTTTCTTCGTCGTTTCGGATCGGAAAATCAAAGAAAAGAGTTGAGTAAATAAAAAAAACCAAAAGGAGGTTCATCATGGCCAAGGGTAAAGATAAAGATGCCCGAGTACGGGTTATTTTGGAATGTAACAGCTGTCTTCGAAACAGCGTTAATAAGAAATCAACAGGCATTTCCAGATATATTACTCAAAAGAATCGACACAATACGCCCAGTCGATTGGAATTGAGAAAATTCTGTCCCTATTGTTACAAACATACAATTCATGGAGAGATAAAGGAATAGATGGAATCGATGTCACCTTTACAAATACAAAAGAAGAAGAAAAATGAAATATTAATATATCATATGTTAATACATATTTAAATATATATATATATAAACAATCAAATATATATATAAATAGAAACAATCAAAATTTGATTTCTTAATTCTAAATAATTATCATTAGCGGATCTGGTCGAACGAAATCGAATTTTCGAAATAAAAAAATAAGGGAGAAACAAACCATGGATAAATCCAAGCGACTTTTTCTTAAGCCCAAGCAGAAGCGGTCTTTTCGTAGGCGTTTGCCCCCGATCCAAACGGGGGATCAAATTGATTACACAAGTGTAAGTTTAATTAGTCGATTTATTAGTGAACAAGGAAAAATATTATCTAGACGGGTGAATAGATTGACTTTAAAACAACAACGATTAATTACTCTTGCTATAAAACAAGCTCGTATTTTATCTTTATTACCCTTTCTTAATAATGAAAATTATGAAAGAAAATTGGAAAAAGGCAAATTGGCCTATAGGCCTGCCGATCTTAGAGCCAGAAATACAAAAAGAGCCAGAAATACAAAAAACCAATGGAATAAAGATACAAAAAATCAATCAAATACAAATTTCAATTCCAACTCAAACGGCAATTGAGGTTTTGTTCGAAAAATCCGAGAATCCAGATTTTATTGTCGTGGTGTAAAAAAAAACGAATTTTGGAAGAAGAAAAACTCTTTTTTTTTTATTGAATGTTTTTGATCATATTATCATCATATTTTATCATACTCATTTCTATTCTACCTTCTCGGAATTCATTCTCCAACTCCAAGGAATTCTCTGGAAAATATTCCGAAGGATTCCTTCCAATCTCCTTATTTTATTATTTTAGGATGTCATTAGAAATGATAGAAAGACAATTCTTATTTAATATAGCTATAGCTAGTTGTGCAAGGATTTTACGATTAAGAAAAGAAGCAACTGTCCTCTGTACAGCTTGTTTATTAATCTCCTAAAACTATAGAATCCCGAATTTTCGCGAATTACTGCATTTATACGAGTGATCTACAAACGGCGCAAATTTCTTTTTTGTCTATCTCTATCCCGATGGGCCGAGACGAAAGCTCTCATTTTTTGGTGAATAATAGTTCGAGTAAGGTTTGAATGAGTCCCTCGAAAACCTGATGCGAAAAAACACATTTTTGTTCTACGCTTGTGAGCTATAAATCCTCGTCTAATTCGGGTCATTGAATAAACGAAATTTTGATGAATAATTCATTGAGTTCTTTTTTTTTCAGTTATTTTATTCCCTTCCACTTTTCTAGAATAACAAAACGGATTCTTCCAATGTATAAAATAAGAATTCCAACAGCTTTTGCTACTCTAACCTTCCTAGCCACGATTTTTTCTTTTTTTTTTTTTAGACATTTCGCCTCGAAATAAGAAATTGTATTAATACCTAGTATCAAAAAAAAACATAATATAATAAATAACAATAAGTAGTAAATAGAAATGGATAAAGAAATAGTGGGTTCCCTCGTTTCTATGGTTATTTCTTAAACGGTGAGGTCCTCCCTATACACCGGAGCCCTCTCTTTTTTTCCTTTAATAATCATTTAATCGATGCTATTGTTAACTTGTACAGTTCACACTTTTTTGGCTCTACCCAGAAATTATCCAGTAATAGATCTTTCACAACGAGATCTATCTATACAGTAACGGTATTTAATTATGAAGATTAGCTGATTAGCTGACCCTGTTAGTCCGTTCTTGCAAGAGTAGAGGCATAAATTTTCGGCCTTTTCCTAAGCTAAGATTTCCCCTGCTTAACGGCTAATCATTTGCTACCAATGGGGAATTCTTTCACAATTTAATTTGAAAATTGAGATGATTGAATTTTCACTAATAGAAACCATAAATTTGATACACAATAAAAGGATATGGTAGATCTTTTTTTTTTAGATAGTGTTTTAGATATTAGATAGTGAAGGGGTTTTTACCATTCTATCCTATTGATCGGTATTGAGCGAATAGTGGAAAATTCGTTTCCTTTCTTTTGTTCCAATCCACAATCCGAACGAGTCGCACATACACCCGAGTACATATTCCTCGGCGCTGAGGACACCCTCTAAGAGCAGGGGTTTTGTTGACATTTCTGATTGGCTGTCTTGCCTTCCTAATAAGTTGTTTAACAGTTGGCATGATGAATCATATGCATAATGGGTTGGTTTAGGTCGCTCCTAACCGGATGATTATGCGGAGGATTAGGGATTATTTCTATATTAACATTCTATTAATTGGAATAGAATGTTAATATAAAATATGAAACAACCCCAACCACGATTTGTATGAAATTCCAGTTATTTAGCCTCTAAATCTAACTCCTCGCTCCCAGTGTGCTACAAAATCAACAATTCCATGAGCTTGGGCTTCTGTTGCTGACATAAAAGAATCGCTTTGCAGGTCTTTGAGTATGACCTCTAAAGGTTGAGTCGTTCTTTCTGCATAAATTTTGGCGATGTCTTCCTGAATGATCATTAGTTCGTCCATTTCCCTAAAAAATTTTATGTTTTCGTTGTTGTCATCGTTATCGTCGTCGTCGTCGTTGTCGTCGTTGTCGTCGGCGTCGTCGTCGTCGTCGTCCTCCTCCAAAAAAGAAGCACGGGGTTGATGTATCATTACCCCAGCGTGAGGGAATGCTACACGTTTGTTATGATTTCCCGCGGCCAGGATAAAGGATGCCATTGAAGCGGCCAGTCCGACGCATATTGTTCGTATTTCCGCCTCCACAGCCTCCATAACATTAAAAAGACTTATACCTGGGAGTATCCATCCCCCGGGAGAGTCTATATAAAGACAAAAATCTGTGAGCTCATTTTCTGAATCGAGATATAGAAAAAGGTTGATAAGTTGATTCGCTATCTCGCTAGTAACGTCTTGAAACAAAAACAACTGTCTCTTTTTATAAAGAGCGTTGTATAAGTCAACCCAAGTTGACTCTTCGTCTTCTTCACGGTATTCGTATTCGGGACGGTTAGGGTCAATGTCAAAGTCAAAGGGTATTTTTGGAACACCAAGGGGCATTTTTTATAATGTATAGCATAAAGCATTAAGTATTCGAGTTTCCTTTAATAGAGAGGTATCCTCATAAAAATGAATTTTTTGTCTTTTTGGTAGACAAATATGTCAACCCCAGACAGAACCGAAATTTTTCTCTTCTATATTTACAGATTCTATTCTAACATAGAATCTATATATATGTCAACCCCAGAACCCAAATTCTTATGCGAATATCTAATCGGAAATCTTCTATTTCTATAACTCATAGAATCGATTTTCTATGAGGTTTTTCCAGAGCACGACGCTGTCCAGAATCGAACTGCAATAACAGGGGAGACATAGACATATATATAAATAACTATCCTTTTGTCTGTGTTGTGTATGTTTCATAAAGCCTTCTTCCGCGCTTCAATCATATTATAACAACCTCTTAGAAAAAAAATATCTATATCTCTTCTGCGTGAACCCTCTTTTTTTTTTAACTAAAACTAAAAAAATAAATTCACGAAATAAAGCTAAGTGCTAAAAGAATCTACTTTAATATTGTTTCTGATTATTGGGTCTTTATTTTTTTTATCGAAGAGATCAAATCCGGATCACTTATTTTACTGGTATTGAATCCTATTGGAATATGTAAAACATGTAATATCATAAGATAATAATGGTAGAAATGGAATTACCTTTTCTTTTGTTATTCTATACAAAACTTCATAAGTCTAACTTAATAAGTTAAGATAAGTTAAGTGGAATTTTTCAATTCCTTTCTAGTTGTATTTGTTGGAAATTCCAATTTGAGTCTAAAATTCTCTTTATTCTTATTCCCCTGTTCATATATATTTCATACATTCCATATTCATATATGGGTTAGATAAAATTTTATGTGATTCCGTAAACAGAATAGAAATTTCATTATTGCCAGAGCGACCTATATAATGGGATGAAGAACGACTCAATAATGGAATTTTTTTGTCAATAAAAAAAATGGGAAATTCAAAATGCTTAGAGATGGAAATGAGGGAATGTCTACAATACCTGGATTTAATCAGATACAATTTGAAGGATTTTGTAGGTTCATTGATCAGGGCTTAACAGAAGAACTTTCTAAGTTTCCAAAAATGGAAGATACAGATCAAGAAATTGAATTTCAATTATTTGTGGAAACATATCACTTAGTAGAACCTTTGATAAAAGAAAGAGATGCTGTATATGAATCACTTACATATTCTTCTGAATTATATGTATCCGCAGGATTAATTTGGAAAGGCAGTAGGGATATGCAAGAACAAACCATTTTTATTGGAAACATTCCTCTAATGAATTCCCTGGGAACCTCTATAGTAAATGGAATATACAGAGTTGTGATTAATCAAATCGTGCAAAGCCCCGGTATTTATTACCGGTCAGAATTGGACCATAATGGAATTTTGGTCTATATCGGCACAATAATATCAGATTGGGGAGGAAGAGTAGAATTAGAGATTGATAGAAAAGCAAGAATATGGGCTCGTGTGAGTAGGAAACAGAAAATATCTATTCTAGTTCTATCATCAGCTATGGGGTTGAATCTAAAAGAAATTCTAGAGAATGTGTGCTACCCTGAAATTTTCTTGTCTTTCCTTAATGATAAGGAGAAAAAAAAAATTGGGTCAAAAGAAAATGCTATTTTAGAGTTTTATCAACAATTTACTTGTGTAGGCGGAGATCCAGTATTTTCTGAATCCTTATGTGAAGAATTACAAAAGAAATTCTTTCAGCAAAGATGTGAATTAGGAAGGATTGGCCGACTAAATATGAACCAGAGACTAAATCTTCATATACCCCATAACAATACTTTTTTGTTACCGCGAGATATCTTGGCAGCTGCGGATCATTTGATTGGAATGAAATTTGGAATGGATACGCTTAACGACATGAATCATTTAAAAAATAAACGTATTCGTTCGGTAGCGGATCTATTACAAGATCAATTCGGATTGGCTCTGGTTCGTTTAGAAAATGTGGTTCGAGCAACTCTATGTGGAGCAATTAGACAGAAATTCATACCAACCCCTCAAAATTTGGTAACTTCAACTCCATTAACAACCACTTATGAATCCTTTTTCGGATTACACCCATTATCTCAAG